TTGGTACAAGAAGCCGTGGACACACTTCTTGATAACGGAATCCGCGGACAATCAATGAGGGACGGTCATAATAAGGTTTACAAGTCATTTTCAGATGTAATTGAAGGAAAAGAAGGAAGATTTCGCGAGACTATGCTTGGCAAACGAGTTGATTATTCAGGACGTTCTGTCATTGTCGTGGGCCCCTCACTTTCATTACATCGATGTGGATTGCCTCGCGAAATCGCAATAGAGCTTTTTCAGACATTTGTAATTCGTGGTCTAATTAGACAACATCTTGCTTCGAACATAGGAGTTGCTAAGAGTCAAATTCGGGAAAAAGAGCCAATTGTATGGGAAATACTTCAGGAAGTTATGCAGGGTCATCCTGTATTGCTGAATAGAGCGCCCACTTTACATAGATTAGGCATACAGGCATTCCAACCCATTTTAGTGGAAGGGCGTGCTATTTGTTTACATCCATTAGTTTGTAAGGGATTCAATGCAGACTTTGATGGGGATCAAATGGCTGTTCATGTACCTTTATCATTAGAGGCTCAAGCGGAAGCGCGTTTACTTATGTTTTCTCATATGAATCTCTTGTCTCCAGCTATTGGAGATCCCATTTCCGTACCAACTCAGGATATGCTTATTGGGCTTTATCTATTAACAAGTGGGAATCGTCGAGGTATTTGTGCAAATCGGTATAATCCATGGAATTGCAGAAATTCTAAAAATGAAAGAATTTACGATAAGAATGATAAGTATACGAAGGAACCCTTCTTTTGTAATTCCTATGATGCAATTGGAGCTTATCGCCAGAAAAGAATCAATTTAGATAGTCCTTTGTGGCTCCGATGGAAACTAGATCAACGTGTTATTGCTTCAAGAGAAGCTCCCATCGAAGTTCATTATGAGCCTTTGGGTACCTATCATGAGATTTATGGACACTATCTAATAGTAAGAAGTGTAAAAAAAGAAATTCTTTGTATATACATTCGAACTACTGTTGGTCATATTTCTTTTTATCGAGAAATCGAAGAAGCTATACAAGGGTTTTGTCAAGCCTGCTCAAATGATACCTAATCTAATCATAGATGATAGGGGTTTAAGCTAAGTAATTGTGAATTTAGATTTTTTCGGATCAATTAGGACTCTAGTTCCTGAATTTCTACGCGAATCACGATCGAGAAAAGGAAGTTTTCCAATCATTGACTCAAATCCATTGTCAAATCCTACTCAGCGGAATATGGAGGTACTTATGGCCGAGCAGGCTAATCTGGTCTTTCACAATAAAGTGATAGATGGAACTGCCATTAAACGACTTATTAGCAGATTAATAGATCATTTTGGAATGGCATATACATCACACATCCTGGATCAAGTAAAGACTCTTGGTTTCCAGCAAGCCACTGCCACATCCATTTCATTAGGAATTGATGATCTTTTAACAATACCTTCTAAGGGATGGCTAGTCCAAGATGCTGAACAACAAAGTTTAGTTTTGGAAAAACACCATCATTATGGAAATGTACATGCGGTAGAAAAATTACGCCAATCTATTGAGGTATGGTATGCTACAAGTGAATATTTGCGACAAGAAATGAATCCTAATTTTAGGATGACAGAGCCCTTTAATCCAGTCCATATAATGTCTTTTTCAGGAGCTCGGGGAAATGCATCTCAAGTACACCAATTAGTAGGTATGAGAGGATTAATGTCGGATCCACAAGGTCAAATGATCGATTTACCTATTCAAAGCAATTTACGCGAAGGACTGTCTTTAACGGAATATATCATTTCTTGCTATGGAGCCCGAAAAGGGGTTGTGGATACTGCTGTACGAACATCAGATGCTGGATATCTTACACGTAGACTTGTTGAAGTAGTTCAACACATTGTTGTACGTAGAACAAATTGTGGCACCATCCGAGGAGTTTCTGTAAGTTCTCGAAATGGGATGATGCCGGAAAGATTTTTTCTGCAAACATTAATTGGTCGTGTATTAGCAGACAATATATATATGGGCCCGCGATGCATTGCCATTCGCAATCAAGACATTGGAGTTGGCCTTGTCAATCGATTCATAACTTTCCGAATACAACCAATATATATTCGAACTCCTTTTACTTGTAGGAGTACGTCTTGGATCTGTCGATTATGTTATGGTCGGAGTCCTACTCATGGCGATCTGGTTGAATTGGGGGAAGCCGTAGGTGTTATTGCGGGTCAATCTATTGGAGAGCCAGGTACTCAACTAACATTAAGAACGTTTCATACCGGTGGAGTATTTACGGGGGGTATTGCAGAACACGTACGAGCCCCCTCTAATGGAAAAATTCAATTTAATGAGGATTTGGTTCATCCCACACGTACACGTCACGGGCATCCAGCTTTTCTATGTTATATAGATTTGTATGTAACTATTGAGAGTCAAGATATTATACATAATGTGACTATTCCGCCAAAGAGTTTGCTTTTAGTTCAAAATGATCAATATGTGGAATCAGAACAAGTTATT